CCGAATTCCATTAAGTAATAACGATGTTCAAGCTGGTAGGATAAGATAAAATGTTGTGCTAGGTGGGAAAGTGAGACTCCCCTCGAAAGGAGTCGAACGTTCCTTCATAAGGGCAATTTCTCAATGAAAGGGGCTCTTTCTTCCCCTGCCCCTGCTGATGAGTCAACTGCTCCTTCTAATGTGACTCCTATAGGCGATGATCCCCCGCTCGAAACACTTCCACAAGACCGATGCCTCACATCGGATTAAAGAGTTCATGAGCTTGACTCAATTGAGTAAGGGCTGGATTCCTTATCTTACTTTCGAGTTGTTACTGGCTGGATTCCTTAGCTAATGCACTGGTTGAGACCATAGCATCAGCAGCTTGAAGTTAGTCTTTGGCTGGATAAACCACAATAGATAGGTGGTCAAAAGCTGGGTACGAACGGAACGAGGCAAGTGCTCTTGCTCTTCCTGAATGCACCGGATGAGTCTAAAGTACCTTAATTTTCGTTATCATTTGTGGCTGATTAAACAACAACGAATAGGTCAGAAGCTGGTTATGTATTATGTATGAACCGGATCCCTCCTCTCGAGCAACTGGACACCAGTAATCACCTGTTACTTAAGAACAAGGCTAGACAGGTCCTGATACCCAAATGGACCAGGAAGAAAGCAGTGAAAGTGAAAAGAAGATGGTCAAGGGGACTAAGTGACTCTCGAAAGAAGGCTACTCGAAATAGAGTATGATTTATTTGCCTCAAGTGAGTACACCGGACCTGCAGATCGGTATCTATAACAGTCAAGATGAAACCCCTGGCTTTGGCGGATCTTAGTCTTTTTCTTGATGAGCCCCCGGTCATACGAGGGCCTTGCTTGCGTCAGATTCACCCGGGTTCAGTCTCATTCGAAGCTTTAGACAAAGAGGAGTAAGAGATATGACAAGACGGATTCAACCTCTGAATCTACTTACGGCATAGAGCTGTGATATTCCGCCATCTTTCTCCTGCCTTTATAGGAAGAAAGACTGCCTTAGAATAGCGAATAGCTCGAAGCACAGGGAAGGTATACACTTTTGAGTCCCACCCCGTAAACACCATACAGGCACAAAGAATACCAGCTGGAAGGGGAAGCTTACTAAGCGCTCAAGAGGCAGGGCACAGGAATATCCCTGAATCATGACACTTCACTTGCCCAACAGGTCTCCAGGCTTAAGGCAAGAAAGGAGATCAGGCAAGGATTCGGAGAGCAGAAAGGAAGATAGGGGATTCGCACCGGCAACTCCCAAGATGATTTGATCACGGATCTTCCGGGCAGGGCAGTAAAGAGAGAGAATAGCTTCAAGCAGGTATCCAATTGACTGAGCAAGGAGCAAGCGCACTAGGCCCCGTCTCTCTCTTATAAGGCAGTGAAACCCGTAGCTTGGAGTAGTCCCGATCTCTACTTCATGAAATTCATAATCAACTATACAAAAGTCCCTTCATTATCTCACTTTCTCTCCCCTTGAAATTGGTTCCTCCCCTGCTATGAGTTCTCCTTCCGACTGGTTGACACTTACAGCTGAACTACCACCTAGCGCACTAAGGCCCTCATAAGGCTGGCTCAACTGAATCCGATAGTAGTTGTCTCCGTCGACTAGAGTGGTGAATGAAAAGCATATTCTCCTATTGCAAGAGTGCCTGCGGAGGCGCTTGCTTAGATGAGAGTGGAGTTCCTTCACCTCCAACTGCTTTCTTTCCTCTCAACCTCGAACAGCCCCACAGCCTCTCTCTCGTGGGCTAACCAATGCGCCCCTACTAACAGCTATCTAATGCAAATATCTCATTTATGAGCCATATTCGCCTGAAAGCTTAAAGGCAACTGAGAGCCAAGCAAGCAAACCGTAAGGCCCACTCGACCTGTATGGATTCCCCCGGCCCGGCTCTACCTCAGTGGATTCCGAACTTATATCAAATCAAATGAGTAAGCAGTAGACTTCAAGTCTAAAGTTTCAGATATCAATAGTAGTGAATATCCAGAGTCTTTTTCCAATATTCAATTGATCGTATGGAAAGGCGCCTACACGGAACCTATACGAAGGAGCAAACAAGCAACGGTAACTACTATACTTGACTTGCCCACAGAATTGACTAAAGCCAGAAGTAGAGAATCGGGCTATTTCAGCTCACGACTTGAAATATTGAATACTTTAGGCAGCTTATCGGACTCATAAGCAAGAAGTGCCTAGCTCAGGAGGAATAGGATTATATCCTGTCTATAGATCACGAGCTTACTCGAAGAAGTACTTAGGATTATCAAAGCTCACTTTCCGGCCAGGCCTTACTATAAAAAAACCAACCTCACAGATCCCAAAAAATCTTTTACACCAATGTATCGTACTCTCTCGACCAGGTCATCATAAAAAAATACTGAAAAATCTTTCCGAAATGAGAGAGGGAGTGAAACTTGCTTAGTGTGAAACGCTGAGGGAGGGAAGGCGCGCTACAACCAACATAACAGCCGGCTGAAAAACGCTAGCTAG